AGAGATCTATTCATCGATAAGAAAAAGAAAAAGCGTGAACGAGGGTTGGATTGATGATAAAATAGAATCCTGGGTCGCGAACAGTGATTCGATTGGTGATGAAGAAAGAGAATTCTTGGTTCCGTTCTCCACCTTAACGACAGAAAAGGGGATTGATCCAATTCTATGGAGTCTGACTCATAGTGATCATTTATCAAAGAATGACTCTGGTTATCAAATGATTGAACAACCGGGAGCAATTTACTTACGATACTTAGTTGACATTCATAAAAGGTATCTAATGAATTATGAGTTCAATACATCCTGTTTAGCAGAAAGGCGGATATTCCTTGCTCATTATCAGACACTCACTTATTCACAAACTTCGTGTGTGGCTAATAGTTTTAATTTCCCATCTCATGGAAAACCCTTTTCGCTCCGCTTAGCCTTATCCCCCTCTAGGGGTATTTTAGTGATAGGTTCTATAGGAAGTGGACGATCCTATTTGGTCAAATACCTAGCGGCAAACTCCTATGTTCCTTTCATTACGGTATTTCTGAACAAGTTCCTGGATAACAAGCCTAAAGGTTTTCTTATTGATGATATCAATATTGATGATAGTGACGATATCGATCGTGACCTTGATACGGAGCTGGAGCTGCTAACTACGATGAATGCGCTAACTATGGATATGATGCTGGAAATAGACCGATTTTATATCACCCTTCAATTCGAATTAGCAAAAGCAATTTCTCCTTGCATAATATGGATTCCAAGCATTCATGATCTAGATGTGAATGAGTCGAATTACTTATCCCTCGGTCTATTAGTGAACCATCTCTCCAGGGATTGTGAAAGATGTTCCGCTAGAAATATTCTTGTTTTTGCTTCGACTCATATTCCCCAAAAAGTGGATCCCGCTCTAATAGCTCCGAATAGATTAAATACGTGCATTAAAATACGAAGGCTTCTTATTCCACAACAACGAAAGCACTTTTTCACTCTTTCATATACTAGGGGATTTCACTTGGAAAAGAAAATGTTCCATAATAACGGATTCGGGTCCATAACCATGGGTTCCAATGCACGAGCTCTTGTAGCACTTACCAACGAGGCCCTATCGATTAGTATTACACAGAAGAAATCAATTATAGACACGAATACAATTAGATCCGCTCTTCATAGACAAACTTGGGATTTGCGATCCCAGGTAAGATCGGTTCAGGATCATGGGATCCTTTTCTATCAGATAGGAAGGGCTGTAGCACAAAATGTACTTCTAAGTAATTGCCCCATAGATCCTATATCTATCTATATGAAGAAGAAATCATGTAACGAAGGGGATTCTTATTTGTACAAATGGTACTTCGAACTTGGAACGACCATGAAGAAATTAACGATGCTTCTTTATCTTTTGAGTTGTTCTGCCGGATCGGTCGCTCAAGACCTTTGGTCTCTACCCGGATCCGATGAAAAAAATGGGATCACTTCTTATGGACTCGTTGAAAATGATTCGGATCTAGTTCATGGCCTATTAGAAGTAGAAGGCGCTCTGGTGGGATCTTCACGGACAGAAAAAGATTGCAGCCGGTTTGATAATGATCGAGTGACATTGCTTCTTCGGCCCGAACCGAGGAATCTCTTAGATATGATGCAAAACGGATCTTGTTCTATCCTTGATCAGAGATTTCTCTATGAAAACTACGAATCGGAGTTTGAAGAGGGGGAGGGAGAAGGACCCCTTGACCCGCAACAGATAGAGGAGGGTTTATTCAATCACATAGTTTGGGCTCCTAGAATATGGCGCCCTTGGGCCTTTCTATTTGATTGTATCGAAAGGCCCAATGAATTGGGATTTCCCTATTGGGCCAGGTCATTTCGGGTCAAGCGGATCATTTATGATGAAGAGGATGAGCTTCAAGAGAATGATTCGGGGTTCTTACAGAATGGAACCGTGCAGTACCAGACAAGAGCTAGATCTTCCAAAGAACAAGGCCTTTTTCGAATAAGCCAATTCATTTGGGACCCTGCAGATCCACTCTTTTTCCTATTCAAGGATCCGCCCCCCGGCTCTGTGTTTTCACATCGAGAATTATTTGCAGATGGAGAGGTGTCAAAGGGGCTTCTTACTTCCCAAACAGATCCTCCTACATCTATATATAAAGGCTGGTTTATCAAGAATACGCAAGAAAAGCACTTCGAATTGTTGATTAATCGTCAGAGATGGCTTAGAACCAAAAGTTCATCATCTAATCGATCTTTCCGTTCGAATACTCTATCCGAGAGTTATCAGTATTTATCCAATTTGTTCCTATCTAACGGAACGCTATTGGATCAAATGACAAAGACATTGTTGAGAAAAAGATGGCTTTTTCCGGATGAAATGAAAATTGGATTCATGTAACGGGAGAAGGATTTCCCATTCCTTAGCCGGAAAGATATGTGGCCATGAAAGAAGGATTAAGTGGATGGGTGGTAGAGTCGTGGAAACGCCTGTTTCTTCCATATTTTTGACCTTAGC